TCCGGATCGTTTTTTTATCGATATTCCTGGTTACTAATACTAACTAGGAAATCTCTATTAAACAAAAGAGTGAATTCTTTCAAAATAAAAGAGTGAATTCTTTCGCTTTCTTCCGTGGAATTAGTTAACAAGGTCTTGCATCTTTCTATATCTCCCGAAAAAAATCCCCCACTAAGAATCCTTTTTGTTGGATCGTATTATAACGAATTCTTTGGGAGTTTTTAGGAAATACTTTAAAATTTTATTAAATTATGAAATTTATAAGACAAGAAAAGATAATAACTACTAATACGAATAATAAAAGGGTGGATTATCGTATATATATATTTCATGTAGAAACATGTAGAAAGATGAATTAGAAACATGTAGAAAGATGAATAGGTCCATTTATTTATATATTTATTGTATTTTATTAATTAATATATATTTCTTAAATTAATATATATTTCTTAAAACATATACTTATAGACTCCCTATCCCTATTAAGTATATATATACTCACTTAGGTATACTTAGTATAATATAACAATTATATATGAATTATAAGATATCTTTATAACAATATAAGGATAAGGTTCAAATATAAAACAATAAATATAACAATAAATAACAGGTACAAATATTAAATCGAGGTACCCATTCTATGATAACTCTCAACAGTCTCCCCTCCATTTTTGTGCCTTTAGTGGGCTTAGTATTTCCGGCAATTGCAATGGCTTCTTTATCTCTTTATGTTCAAAAAAACAAGATTTTTTAGATACAACAAGGACAAATCTTATATATATATTTTTTCAAGACTTACTTGGATCATAACACGGATATCTATTTAGTAAAATATGGTATAATATGCGGCTTCCTTCGAGCATAAGCTCTTATGTATGTGTAAACATGATAAATGAATTATAACTATTTTCAAATAGATCGGGATCGGGGAGAATTTCTGAAATGTAAAGTCAATATATCTATATGTATTAGGAAATCATATGAAAGGGATGTTATTATTTTAGTTTGGATCTAAGAAATTCGATGAATTATCCCTAAAGGTTCACATCATAATAGTGCTGGTTGATGAGAGTTACTTCGGAAACAAAAAAAAGTAAAAAAAAATTATTTTTGTTATTCTCCCAATTCCAATAAAATGCAACTAGGTCTAGTTAGAGTATGAGTTGGCGATCAGAACGTATATGGGTAGAACTTATAGCGGGGTCTCGAAAAACAAGTAATTTCTGTTGGGCCTTTATTCTTTTTTTAGGTTCATTAGGGTTTTTATTGGTTGGAACGTCCAGTTATTTTGGTAGGAATTTTATATCTTTATTTCCTTCTCAGCAAATAATTTTTTTTCCACAAGGTATCGTGATGTCTTTCTATGGGATCGCAGGTCTTTTTATTAGCTCCTATTTGTGGTGCACAATTTTGTGGAATGTAGGTAGTGGTTATGATCGATTCGATATAAAAGAGGGCATAGTGTGTATTTTTCGTTGGGGATTTCCTGGAAAAAATCGTCGCATATTCCTCCGATTCCTTATGAAAGACATTCAGTCCATCAGAATAGAAATTAAAGAGGGTATTTATGCTCGTCGTGTCCTTTATATGGAAATAAAAGGACAAGGAGCCATTCCCTTGACTCGTACTGATGAGAATTTTACTCCACGAGAGATTGAGCAAAAAGCTGCTGAATTGGCCTATTTCTTGCGTGTACCAATTGAAGTATTTTGAAAAAAGGAACTGAAGAATGAATACTTTGCAAGAGATAAAAAACTCAAGAATCATCTTTTTTTCTATAGCATAACTTAACTGAAGTTTCTTCAGAACGCTTACTCGAGCCAAAGCAAACGTATATGAAACAATTCTAAAACGAAATTGTTTATGTCCACAATTTTTTTTATGCGTATGTAAATCCACTTAACTCAATTCAGTAACAAATCTAAATGATAGATTCATCATATATCAAAACAAAACATTTCATCATAAAGTAAAGAATTTTTTTTTTCTAAATACTAAATATTTGATATTTTGATAGAACGGGAGTTCTTTCGTCTCGAAATCCGACTACTATTAATTTGAAGAGGGCTCTTTCTTATTCTATATTCTTTCTAAATTCAAGGACTAACCGCTGTACTGAATCACAAAAAAATCCGGAAATACATCGATGACTTGTAATAGAACTTATGCTTGATAGAAATATTAGTATCATATAGAGTCGACGAATGAGGTGCGTTCATTAAAAATTTTAAAATTCACAGACGAAAAAATGGCAAAAAAGAAAGTATTAATTTCCCTTCTATATCTTGCATCTATAGTATTTTTGCCTTGGTGGATCTCTCTCTCATTTAATAAAAGTCTGGAATCTTGGTTTACTAATTGGTGGAATACTAGGCAATCCGAAATTTTTTTGAATGATATTCAAGAAAAGAGTATTCTAAAAGAATTCATAGACTTAGAGGAACTCTTACGTTTGGACGAAATGATAAAGGAATACCCGGAAACACATTTACAAAAGCCTCGCATCGAAATCTACAAAGAAACGATCCAATTGATCAAGATGCACAACGAGGATCGCATCCATACAATTTTACACTTCTCGACAAATATAATCTGTTTCGGTATTCTAAGTGGTTATTCTATTCTAGGTAATGAAGAACTTGTTATTCTTAACTCTTGGTTTCAAGAATTCCTATACAACTTAAGCGACACAATAAAAGCTTTTTCTATTCTTTTATTAACTGATTTATGTATAGGATTCCATTCGCCCCACGGTTGGGAATTAATGATTGGCTCTGTCTACAAAGATTTTGGATTTGCTCATAATGATCAAATTATATCCGGTCTTGTTTCTACTTTTCCAGTCATTTTAGATACAATTTTTAAATATTGGATCTTTCGTTATTTAAATCGTGTATCTCCTTCACTTGTAGTGATTTATCATTCAATGAATGACTGAAAAGTGATCGAACGATCCAATTATAATATTTGTTACTTTGTACATAAGCAAAACATTCAAAATTGTACTTACTACCCATCCAAGGGATTCCTCCAATATTCCAGTAAAATTATTTATATTTAATATTTAAGTAAATAGCAAAATTATAGATAGGGAACTATACTAGCGACCTACCTAATTTTATTGTAGAAATTTTCGGGATCAATGATTGGACCATGCAAACTAAAAATACCTTTTCTTGGATAAAGAAAGAGATTACTCGATCCATTTCCGTATCGCTCATGATATATATACTAACCCAGGCACCCCTTTCAAATGCATATCCCATTTTTGCACAGCAGGGTTATGAAAATCCACGAGAAGCGACTGGCCGTATTGTATGTGCCAATTGCCATTTAGCTAATAAACCCGTGGATATCGAGGTTCCACAAGCGGTACTTCCTGATACTGTATTTGAAGCAGTTGTTCGAATTCCTTATGATCTGCAACTGAAACAAGTTCTTGCTAATGGTAAAAAAGGAGCTTTGAATGTCGGGGCTGTTCTTATTTTACCCGAGGGGTTTGAATTAGCCCCTCCCGATCGTATTTCGCCCGAGATTAAAGAAAAGATAGGAAATCTGTCTTTTCAGAGCTATCGTCCCACTAAAAAAAATATTCTTGTGATAGGTCCGGTTCCTGGTCAGAAATATAGTGAAATCACCTTTCCTATTCTTTCCCCGGACCCCGCTACTAAGAAAGATGTGCACTTCTTAAAATATCCCATATATGTAGGCGGGAACAGGGGAAGGGGTCAGATTTATCCCGACGGGAGCAAGAGTAACAATAATGTTTATAATGCTACAGCAGCAGGTATAGTAAGCAAAATAATACGAAAAGAAAAAGGGGGGTACGAAATAACCATAGCGGATGCATCGGATGGACGTCAAGTGGTTGATATTATCCCTCCAGGACCGGAACTTCTTGTTTCAGAGGGCGAATCCATCAAACTTGATCAACCATTAACGAGTAATCCTAATGTGGGTGGATTTGGTCAGGGAGATGCGGAAATAGTACTTCAAGATCCATTACGTGTCCAAGGTCTTTTGCTCTTCTTGGCATCTGTTATTTTGGCACAAATCTTTTTGGTTCTTAAAAAGAAACAGTTTGAGAAGGTTCAATTGTCCGAAATGAATTTCTAGATCTGCGGATTTATCAACATCAAGCTCTAAAAATAAACAAATTTTTGTTGGGAATTATGTATGATCAAAAAAATTTTGCTTATTTATATTCTTTATTCTACCGGATTTCGGGAATTACTTAATACCGCATTCCTGGTCATAGTATATTGTGAAGGCGACTGACTGTTTTACTTAACTCTTCTTTATTTATTTGTTTTTTCAATCCAAATTGAAACGGTATGATATAGAATGAATCAATAGTTTTATATTTGACTAGAATCAAAACAAAAGATAAATAAGCGGAGAATAGAAACCAAAGTATAAATGAGAGGAACAAAGGATTTTAGGGGAGATTGTTCGTCTCCTAGTCCTTGACACAAGAAACGGAATTTTACCCAACCCTTTCTTGTGTCGAATTAATAAAGATTCTCGATCCCATTCGTAAAAAATGGATATTTGTAGTTTTCATTTTTTTTTTTTTTTTATATATAGGTTTATTTTATCATAACCCTTTTTTTTTTTTTAGATTTCTTACGTAACATAGTGGTAGTGGACAAATAAATAGAGGTCAATTTATTGAGCAATATAGAACTTCTTCAATTTCAACGAACTTATAAAAAAAAATTTCACTTTTATTAGATTAAATATTTATTAGATTAAATGGAGTAAGGTTCTCTTCTATTAGTATAGAAAGGGTTTGCATGATATCTGATTGATAGAAATATATTATATTTCTATATAATTGTGAGTCATCCAAAAAGGGTAAATCGAGTGATTCCTTCTTTGTTTTAAGTATTGACAGATACTATTGAGTAACAGATGTTCTGAATCAATTAACGAAGTTCATTTTTTAAAAACATCATCAGAAAAGGTGGATGTTTTTGAAACATCTCTAAAAAAAA